GGACCAAGACAAAAAAAGTTCTTCGGTTAAAGAGGCTCACGCTTCTTTTGTTGAAGTAAGTACAAATGGTATGATACGTGATTTCTTAAGAATCCACTTAGCAAAATCCCATATTTCATATATCAGCAGAAAAAGGAATGATCCATTAGGTTCGGGATTAATCTCTGATAATGGGTCCGATCGCATCAATATTAATCCATTTTATTCCATTTATCCCAAGGCAAGAATTCAACAATCACTTAAACAAAATCAAAGAACTATTAGTACGTTGTTGAATAGAAATAAAGAATGTCGATCTTTGATAATTTTGTCATCATCTAGTTGTTTTCGAATGGATCCATTCAACGATGTAAAATATCACAATATAATAAAAGAATCGATTAAAAGAGATCCTATAATTCCAATCAGGAATTCGTTGGGCCCCTTAGGAACAGCCCTTCAAATTGATAATTTTTACTATTTAATAACTCATAATCCGATCTCGGTAATTAAATATTTGACACTTGACAATTTAAAACAGATTTTTCAAGTAATTAAATATTATTTAATTTTAATGGACGAAAACGGGAAAATTGTTAATCCCAATCTATGTAGTAACAACGTTTTGAATCCATTCAATTTGAATTGGTATTTTCTCCATCATAATTATTGTGAAGAAATATTCACAATAATTAGCCTGGGACAGTTTATTTGTGAAAATGTATGTATGGCCAAAAATGGACCCTACCTAAAATCGGGTCAAGTTATAATTGTTCACGTTGATTCTCTAGTAATAAGATCAGCTAAGCCTTATTTGGCCACTCCGGGAGCGACTGTTCATGGCCATTATGGCGAAATCCTTTACGAAGGAGATACATTCGTTACATTTATATATGAAAAATCAAGATCTGGTGATATAACGCAGGGTCTTCCAAAAGTGGAACAAGTGTTAGAAGTGCGTTCAATTGATTCAATATCGATAAACTTAGAAAAGAGAGTTGAGGGTTGGAACGAGTGTATAACAAGAATTCTTGGAATTCCTTGGGGATTCTTGATTGGTGCTGAGCTAACTATAGTACAAAGTCGTATCTCTTTGGTTAATAAGATCCAAAAGGTTTATCGATCCCAGGGGGTGCAGATTCATAATAGACATATAGAAATTATTGTACGTCAAATAACATCAAAAGTGTTGGTTTCAGAAGATGGAATGTCTAATGTTTTTTCGCCTAGAGAACTCATTGGATTGTTTCGAGCGGAACGAACAGGGCGCGCTTTGGAAGAAGCGATCTGTTACCGAGTCATATTATTGGGAATAACGAGAGCTTCTCTGAATACTCAAAGTTTCATATCGGAGGCGAGTTTTCAAGAAACTGCTCGTGTTTTAGCAAAAGCGGCTCTCCGCGGTCGTATTGATTGGTTGAAAGGCCTGAAAGAAAACGTTGTTCTAGGTAGTATGATACCCGTTGGGACCGGATTCAAAAGATTCATGTACTGCTCAAGGCAACATAAGAACATTCCTTTGAAAACCAAAAAGAAGAGTTTATTCAAGGAGGAAATGAGAGATATTTTGTTCCACCACAAAGAATTATTTGATTCTTGCAGTTCAAAAAATTTCTATGATACATCAAAACAATCATTTATAGGATTTAATGATTCCTAAAAGCGGATTTATTCTTTTAACTATCTAATTATCGGTGGTCCTGTGATTTTTTTTTTTTTTTTTACATGTGATTGATTTGTTAACAGTTAATAGTAATGTTAATAGTAATAAAGAATAATCAAAATAATAAAGAAATAAAGATAATTAATAAGGAATAGAAAGAAATTAATCGCTTGGATTATGTATCAACGTCCAATTTCCGGGAAAAGAGAAGGTTCCATCGGAACAATTATTTATTTCAGGGTACCTTGTCTCTCTTTTTTTTTCATTGAAAAAAGAGAAAAAGAGAGAGGAAGTATGTGTAGAAATGATAAGAAGATATTGGAACATTAATTTGGAAGAGATGCTGGAAGCAGGAGTTCATTTTGGTCATGGTATTAGAAAATGGAATCCTAGAATGGGACCTTATATTTCTGCAAAACGTAAAGGTATTCATATTACAAATCTTACTAGAACTGCTCGTTTTTTATCAGAAGCTTGTGATTTAGTTTTTGATGCAGCAAGTAGGACAAAGCAATTCTTAATTGTTGGTACCAAAAAAAAAGCAGCTGATTTCGTAATGCGGGCTGCAATAAGATCTCGGTGTCATTACGTTAATAAAAAATGGCTCGGCGGTATTTTAACGAATTGGTCCACTACAGAAACGAGACTTCAAAAGTTCAGGAACTTACGAATGGAACAAAAGACAAGGAGACTCAATTGCCTTACGAAGGGGGATGCGGCTCGATTGAAAAGACAGTTATCTCACTTGCAAACATATCTGGGTGGGATTAAATATATGACAGGGTTACCCGATATTGTAATAATCGTTAATCAGCAAGAAGAATATACGGCTCTTAGAGAATGTATCACTTTGGGAATTCCAACGATTTGTTTAATTGATACAAACTGTGACCCCGATCTCGCAGATATTTCGATTCCAGCGAATGATGACGCTATAGCTTCAATCCGATTCATTCTTAACAAATTAGTAGTTGCAATTTGTGAGGGTCGTTCTAGCTATATACGAAATCTCTGATTAATAATAAGATAAATAAATTTTTTTTGAACTCCATAGATTTATGGAATCGGTTACTATTCCTGAATCGTACAAAAGAGATAAAAATAACCGGAGATAGTCTGTCATTAATGAGTATCCAAAATATACAATTCAAACAGTAAATTCGAAAAAAAAGATGGTTGAATCAAGATAATTCCTTTTCAAGTTTTCTTTCTTTTATAGGGGGTAATATGAATGTTCTATCATGTTCCATCAACACGCTAAAAGGGATATATGATATATCCGGTGTGGAAGTAGGCCAGCATTTCTATTGGAAAATAGGGGGTTTCCAAGTCCACGCCCAAGTCCTTATTACTTCTTGGGTTGTAATCGCTATCTTATTAGGTTCATCTATTGTAGCTGTTCGGAATCCACAAACCATTCCGACTGCCGGTCAGAATTTCTTCGAATATGTCCTTGAATTCATTCGAGACGTAAGCAAAACTCAGATTGGAGAAGAATATGGTCCATGGGTTCCCTTTATTGGAACTATGTTTCTTTTTATTTTTGTTTCTAATTGGTCAGGTGCACTTTTACCTTGGAAAATTATACAATTGCCTCAGGGGGAGTTAGCCGCACCTACGAATGATATAAATACTACTGTTGCTTTAGCTTTACTTACGTCAGTAGCATATTTTTATGCGGGCCTTAGCAAAAAAGGATTAGGTTATTTTGGTAAATACATTCAACCAACTCCAATCCTTTTACCCATTAACATTTTAGAAGATTTCACAAAACCTTTATCACTTAGCTTTCGACTTTTTGGAAATATATTAGCAGACGAATTAGTAGTTGTTGTTCTTGTTTCTTTAGTACCTTCATTGGTTCCTATACCTGTCATGTTCCTTGGATTATTTACAAGTGGGATTCAAGCTCTTATTTTTGCAACTTTAGCTGCGGCTTATATAGGCGAATCCATGGAAGGGCATCATTGATTAATTTTCAAAATAGTTTTTTTTTAGCTTAGTGCAAGGCAATCCCTGCCTTGCTCAAGAGATTAGTAAACATAAATATACACAAATAGACAAAAAAGTCTATACAATCTAGAGGAATAGTAAAACAGCTTACAATATTGGCGAATTGTAAAAAAAAAAGGGGGAAAGAGATCTAAAAGATCTTTTTCCTAAAATTCGTTTGTTTGGTCCTTTTATACCTATTTCCAATGAATATTTTCTTTCTATTGTCATTGTTGATTTTTTCGTTCATTCAATTCCAATCTTAGGAACCATAATTTACCAACCATAATTTACTTAGGAATTCTTGATTTTTTCATTTTTTATAATGTGTGATTAAAAAAAGGTTTTATAGAGTAATGCCCATTTAATTTCAGTCGTTTTTTTTATTCAATTCAACGATTGACCAAAACAAAAGAACAAAACAAAAGAAAATATTAATAACTAATAAATTACATGAACTTAGATCAACCAAAGACTTCTATTTCTATGCAATGATTCAGACCAATGAATTTGTCCATTTAGATTGATTATATCCGTGTGGGAAAACGATAAATAAAAGGAAGCGAAGAGTTTACAAAAAATGAGATTCAGAAAAAAGGGGTTATTCAGGAGAGTGGGATCAAACTAGGTGTATGTAATATATATATATAATAGATATAAGCCTACTTTCCTTTGGAAAAATAATTTGAATTTTTGAATCTGATTGAATCTAAGATACGAACAGTTGGTTTACGTTATGACAGAAAGACATGTATATGTAATGGTAGGTATTAACTAGTTATATATGAGCTAAAAGATATAATTTAATCTGCCCTACTACTAATGGTAATGGGAATTTAGATAGGGATTCCAATAAAAAAAGAGTCCTTTCTTCTCGTTTGTAACTGTGAATTGAATAAAAAAATTCAATCAAGAAAAAAAAAAAAAAAGAAGAGTTCGAATTCAAAGAATGCTTTGAAACAAAGAAATGTAAAAACAAAAAATTGTATGAATTGACAAAAACTTTGTAGATAGTAAGTAAAAAATGGATATCAAAGTAATTTTGATGATTTATTAATATTATTACTTTAATTTTAATTTTAATTCGGAGTTCTTAATTACTTTGCTTCGACTGATTGAAAATCTTCTCAATGGAATAGAATAATTCAATCATAATTTATTGGTTGATTGTATCATTAACCATTTCTTTATTTTGGTGCGAGGAACTTATCATGAATCCATTGATTTCTGCCGCTTCCGTTATTGCTGCTGGGTTAGCCGTTGGGCTTGCTTCTATTGGACCTGGGGTTGGTCAAGGTACTGCCGCGGGCCAAGCTGTAGAAGGCATCGCGAGACAACCCGAGGCGGAGGGAAAAATACGAGGTACTTTATTGCTTAGTCTGGCTTTTATGGAAGCTTTAACAATTTATGGCCTGGTTGTGGCATTAGCACTTTTATTTGCGAATCCTTTTGTTTAATCCTAAAAAAAATACATATTTTTTTTTTATTACCTTGGATTTGCTGCTTGCTTTTTCAAATTATATCAAGATTTCACTCCTATAATTTTATTTTTTATTTATTTAGTTTTTATTATATTTTTTATTGTATTATTTTTTATTATTTTTTATTATATTGGGATTTATTAGATTGGGATTATATTGGGACAATAACTCACGGGAAGGATTGATTTGAGGATGAGGAATTAGTATACCGACTCGCTTTCTTCCTTCCCCCCCCCCCTCTTAGTTCAATCGAAACTTTTTTTTTAAGTTTTTTAAGGAAGTGTTGCAATAAAAACAAAGGATATATTTTATAATTTACACAAGACCTGGTACCGAATTCCAATAAAAAAGTATTTCTTTTATTATAAATTTCCAATTCAAAAAAAAAAATCAATTTATACTATCTAGAAATCGAATACATTTTTTTTTATTCTGTTTAGTTCGATCTATTAGAAATAATAAGTATTAGAAATAATAGGTAATAAGTAAATGACTAAAAAAAAAACAAGAAAAAAAAAAGAAACAAGAGCAGAAGAATAAAATAAAGAATAATATATAAAAAAAATAATAACAAATAAAAAAAAAAAAAATAAAAATAATAATAACAAATAAAAATAATAATAATAATAACAAATAAAAATAATAATTAGTCTGTCTATAAGAGAAGAGGAAATCCTATGAGAAATGTAACCGATTCTTTCGTTTCTTTGGGTCATTGGCCGTCTGCTGGGAGTTTCGGGCTTAATACCGATATTTTAGCAACAAATCCAATAAATCTAAGTGTAGTACTTGGTGTATTGATTTTTTTTGGAAAGGGAGTGTGTGCGAGTTGTTTATTTCAAGAATAGGCTGGATTGAACCAGTTGTACTTTTTTTGGTTTTAACTAGCAACTAGTAAAGAAAAAAAAAAAAGGTGCATGATCCTGCGAATTACTTCTGAATAAGTTAAAAAATCATCTTTAAGAATCATAGCATTTCGTGATTTATTGGTAAATTTGATTCTCTATCAACCAATAAGGTAGGACCATTAACATGGTTAAAGCTAAAGCTAAATTGTTTGAAGTCCAGGCGCAGCAAGGTACTCTTTCTACTACTATGTTAATACATAAATAAATGGATTTAAAATGAATAGTTGGAAACTGTTTTCGGTATAGAACACTCATGTCGAAAACATGATTTGAACCCCTTTTTCGGAAAATGGGTATTTCAACCATTCTTATCCAATGCCGAATCGATAACCTATGCATAAAGTAAATTCTGTGGATTTGAAGAAAAAAAGAAACAACATTACTGATAATTACTTGTTTGGTCAGAAGAGTCCTCCGAATATTCTGGTCTTGGATTAGTGATTAGTTTTAATATTTTTTTTTTGGAATATGAATTATGAATAGAGAAGAGAGGAGAAAAGAGGATAGGCTCATTCCAGTCACAAAAGATATGGGAATTTACCATAACATAAATAGTTGAGCATGAGAGCCAAATGAATTGAAAGATTCGTGTTTGGTTCGGGAAGAGATCAGGGAAGTTTTGCAATGAATGGAAAAAGAATCTACTTTCATTAAGTGATTTATTAGATAATCGAAAAAATAGAATTTTGAATACTATTCGAAATTCAGAAGAACTACGTGAAGGGGCCGTTGAATTGCTGGAAAAAGCCCGGGCTCGCTTACGGAAAATGGAAATAGAAGCCGATCAGTTTCGAGTGAACGGATATTCTGAGATAGAACGAGAAAAATTGAATTTGATTAATTCAACTTCTAACATTTTAGAACAATTAGAAAATTACAAAAATGAAACTATTTATTTTGAACAACAAAGAGCGATTAATCAAGTTCGACTACGAGTGTTCCAACAAGCCTTACAAGGAGCTCTAGGAACTCTGAATAGTTGTTTGACCAACGAGTTACATTTACGTACCATTAGTGCTAATATTGGTATGTTTGGGGCAATGAAAGAAATAACCGATTAGTCCTTTGTAGGCATTATTTTTTTTTTTTGGGGGGGGGGTTCAGAAATACTTATGGTAACCATTCGAGCCGATGAGATTAGTAATATTATCCGTGAACGTATTGAACAATATAATAGGGAAGTAAAGATTGTAAATACTGGTACCGTACTTCAAGTAGGCGACGGCATTGCTCGTATTCATGGTCTTGACGAAGTAATGGCAGGTGAATTAGTCGAATTTGAAGAAGGCACTATAGGTATTGCTTTGAATTTGGAATCAAATAATGTTGGTGTTGTATTAATGGGTGATGGTTTGATGATACAAGAAGGAAGTTCTGTAAAAGCAACAGGAAGAATTGCGCAGATACCTGTGAGCGAAGCTTATTTGGGTCGTGTTATAAATGCCCTGGCTAAACCTATTGACGGTCGAGGCGAAAT